TTTATTATTATTTATTCTAATTACTTAATAAGATAAGATATCTTTATAAATAATAACAGGTACAAATAGTAAATTGAGGTATCCTTTATATGACAACTTTCGACTTTCCCTCTGTTTTGGTGCCTTTAGTAGGCTTAGTATTTCCGGCAATGGCAATGGCTTCTTTATTTCTTCATGTTCAAAAAAATAAGACTGTTTAGATCTGATGGGCCCAACTCTCATCCATTTTTTTTTTCAAAACGAAGACTTGTATTATAACGCAGATACCTATTTATTGTAAGAAGGTATAACATGCGGCGCTTCCGTCGAAAGGGGCTCTTTGACCTGTAGAAAGATTATATGGGAGTAAAGGAATTCTATCTTTTTGAAAAAATCTCAGGATCGCCAGATGGCTGAACTGTAAAATCGGTACATCTATATCTATATATATCTATATATATATATCGATGGGATCATACGAAGGGTATGTTTTTATTTTAGATCTAACCAACTTGATAAATTACTCTTAAAGGTTTACATCAAACTATGTACTAGTTGATGAGAGTTACTTCGGAAACAAAAAGAGTAAAGTCTAGGGTATTCTCTCAATTCCAATAAAAGGAAACCAGATCAAGTATGAGTTGTCGATCAGAACATATATGGATACAACCTATAACGGGGTCGCGAAAAACAAGTAATTTATGCTGGGCCATTATCCTTTTTTTAGGTTCATTAGGATTCTTATTGGTTGGAACTTCCAGTTATCTTGGGAGAAACTTGATATCTTTATTTCCGTCTCAGCAAATCCTTTTTTTTCCACAAGGGATTGTGATGTCTTTCTATGGGATCGCGGGTCTCTTTATTAGCTCCTATTTGTGGTGCACAATTTCGTGGAATGTAGGGGGTGGTTATGATCGATTCGATAGAAAAGAAGGAATGGTGTGTATTTTTCGTTGGGGATTCCCTGGAAAAAATCGTCGCATCTTCCTCCGATTCCTTATAAAGGATATTCAGTCCGTCAGAATAGAAGTTAAAGAGGGTATTTATGCCCGCCGTGTCCTTTATATGGATATCAGAGGCCAGGGGGCCATTCCCTTGACTCGTACGGATGAGAATGTTACTCCACGGGAAATCGAACAAAAAGCTGCCGAATTGGCCTATTTCTTGCGTGTACCGATTGAAGTATTTTGAGAAATGAGCTGAGAGAATTAATGCTTTCTCAGCAGGAAGGAAAAACTAAAGAATCCCCCCTTTCTATACCATAACTTAACTGAAGTTTCTTCATAACGCTCATTCTAGTCAAAGAAGACGTATACGTAACGTAACAACCACAAAACAAAACTATTTTTGTGGTCTTTTATGTGTATGGAAATCTACACAACTTAATTCAATAACAAAAAAATAAGTAACAAATCGAAAAAAAGGATTCATCCTTTCTATTTTATATCAAAGCATTTCGAAAAACATAAATTTTTTTATTCCGGACTATGAGTAGTCAGTGAAATTTTTTAAAAATATAAGATATTTGATATTGATATAATGATAGAAAAGAATATTCATTACTTAAATAAAGCGGTTCTTTCAGGCAGTCATCGATTCGTCGAAAGGGGGATACTTGCTTCGAATTTGACCAATTACTATATCTGGAAACAATATAATATTTTTTTGTTAATTCTTTGAATTCGAAGTGTATTCTTAATCTATTTCTGTATTCTTTCTACATTCAAAGACTAACTCCGAAATCACAAATAAAAAACAGCGAATAGATTAATAAGTTCGATACTTTGTAATAGAACTCATGTATGAGAGAAATATTGGATGGCGTAGAGTCAACTAATGAGGTCGGTTCATTAAAAATTCATAGACACGAAATGAAAAAATGTCAAAAAAGAAAGCATTCACCCCTCTTTTATATATTGCATCTATAGTATTTTTGCCCTGGTGGATTTCTCTCTCATTTAATAAATGTCTGGAATCTTGGGTTACTTATTGGTGGAATACTAGGCAATCTGAAATTTTTTTGAATGAGATTCAAGAAAAGAATATTCTAGAAAATTTCATAGAATTGGAGGAAATCCTTCTTTTGGAGGAAATGATCAAGGAATACTCGGAGACACATCTACAAAACCTTCGTATAGGAATCCATAAAGAAACGCTCCAATTAATCAAGATACACAATGAGGATCATATTCATACGATTTTGCACTTCTCGACAAATATAATCTGTTTCGTTATTCTAAGCGGTTATTCTATTTTAGGTAATGAAGAACTTGTTATTCTTAACTCTTGGGCTCAGGAATTCCTATATAACTTAAGTGACACAATAAAAGCTTTTTCGATTCTTTTATTAACAGATTTATGTATCGGATTCCATTCGCCCCACGGTTGGGAACTGATGATTGGCTTTGTCTACAAAGATTTTGGATTTGCTCATAATGATCAAATTATATCTGGTCTTGTCTCTACTTTTCCAGTCATTCTAGATACTCTATTTAAATTTTGGATTTTTCGTTATTTAAAT